TTCAAAAGGTCCAATAATGTATATATATTGGACCTTTTGAGGCAATTATAGACCCTGGGAGAGAATTCTGATTGGTCAATAAAAATCGGTTTCAATGCTATTTTTTTTTTGTTTTTTCTGAGTTTATCCAATTTATCGTGAAAGGTAAGAGGGGATAAAGGAACCGTGTGTTGATTGTCCTCTAAAGGGAAGTTTTCTTCTTCCTTATGTAAAAAGGGAATAAATAAATCAATCAAATTCCGGCAGGCTTCATGAAGTGCTTCTTTCGGAGTTAAACTCCCATTTGTCCATATTTCGAGAAAGAGTATCTCTTGTTTTTCATTCCCATTCCCATAAGAATGAATACTATGATTCGCATTTCGAACAGGCATGAATACAGCATCTATAGGATAACTTCCATCTTGAAAGTTATGTGGCATTTTGATAAGATATCCGCGATTTCTCTTGATTTGTAATCCAATACACAAATCAATTGGTTCTGTCAAGCTAGCTATATGTTGTGTATTATCAACGATTTCTACATAAGGTGGTAAGATGATATCTTGAGCAGTTACATATCCTGGACCTCTGACACAAATAGACGCGTCACAAGTTCCATATAGATTACTTCTCAATACAATTTCTTTTAAATTCATGAAAATTTCATGGACCGATTCTTGAATACCCGCTATGGTAGAATATTCATGCGGGACGTTCTCAGATTTTACACGTGTGATACATGTTCCTTCTATTTCTCCAAGTAAAGCTCTTCGCATCGCAATGCCTATTGTGTCGGCTTGACCTTTCATAAGTGGAGACAGAATAAAGCGTCCATAATAAAGACGTTTACTGTCTTCTCTTGATTCAACACACTTCCACTGTAGTGTCCGAGTAGATACTGTTACTTTCTCTCGAACCATAGTAATATTATTTGATTTGATTGAATCATTTATTTCTCTTGTTTCTCTTGAAATTTCTTCAATGTTAATTTCTACACACGTCTTTTTTTCGGGGGTCTGCAACCATTATGTGGCATAGGGGTTACATCCCGTACGAAAGTTAATAGTATACCACTTCTACGAATAGCTCGTAATGCTGCGTCTCTTCCGAGACCGGGACCTTTTATCATGACTTCTGCTCGTTGCATACCTTGATCTACTACTGTACGAATAGCATTTGCTGCTGCAGTTTGAGCGGCAAAGGGTGTCCCTCTTCTCGTACCCTTGAATCCACAAGTACCCGCTGAGGACCAAGAAACCACCCGACCCCGTACATCTGTAACCGTGACAATGGTATTATTGAAACTTGCTTGAACATGAATAACCCCCTTTGGTATTCTACGTGCACTCTTACGTGAACCAATACGTCCATTTCTACGTGAACCAATTCTCGGTATAGCTTTTGCCATATTTTATCATCTCATAAATATGAGTCAGAGATATATGGATATATCCATTTCATGTCAAAACAGATTCCTTATTTGTACATCGAGTCCTTTAGTGAGTCTGATTATCCTTGTCTTTGTTTATGTCTCGGGTTGGAACAAATTACTATAATGCGCCCCCGCCTACGGATTAGGCGACATTTTTCACAAATTTTACGAACAGAAGCTCTTATTTTCATATTTGTCATTCCTTATCTTAATTCTGAATCTACTTCTTGGAAGAAAATAAGTTTCTTGAAATTTTTCATCTCGAATCATATTGAATAAAAACCACCTAATCCTTCCAATCCTTGTTGCGGAGTCGATAAATTATACGTCCTCTGGTTGAATCATAACGACTTACTTCAATTTTGACTCTATCTCCTGGCAGTATCCGTATAAAACTACGCCGGATCTTTCCTGAAACATAACCCAGGATCAGATCTTCATTATCTAACCGAACCCGGAACATACCATTGGGAAGCGATTCAGTAATTAAACCTTCATGAATCCATTTTTGTTCTTTCATTCCAGGTAAAGCCTCCTTGAAGTATCAACTAATGGAGGAGGAACGATATTAGACAACTTGTCCCTTTTCTTTTTTTTAGAAATAGGAAGAAGTTTCGGATCCAATTTGGATATTAAAAGGATTACCATATATAACACAAAATTTCTCCGCCGATTCCTTCGAGTCGAGCCTCTCGGTCTGTCATTATACCTCGAGAAGTAGAAAGAATTACAATCCCCATCCCACCTAAAATTCTAGGAATTCGTTGAGAGTTAGAATAGATTCGTAGACCGGGTCGACTGATCCGTTTTAAATTTAAAAAATTTCTATAGAGTCTTTTCCTATTCCTTCTATGCCGCAGGTTTAAAACCAAAAAAGATTTGTTTTTTTCTCGATGTTTTCTAACGTTTTCAATAAAACCTTCTCGGAAAAGTATTTTCACAATATTTTCGGTAATATTAGTAGATGCGATGCGAACCACTCTTTTTCTATCCATATCAGCATTTCGTATAGAGGTTATTATCTCAGCAATAGTGTCCCTACCCATGGTGAACTAAAATTATGGGTGCCCCAAAATTGGATATAATCAACATGTTTTTCTTTTTTTTTTTTTTTACTTATTTGTTTTATGAATATGAATTATTAAAGGTATATGCGTGAGACACAATCTACTAATTAATCTAGTTCTTAATCTATTTCTTTCAAATACCCACTATAAACATATCAGTGATCTCATTTTATAATACCTCGGGAGCTAATGAAACTATTTTAGTAAAATGGAATTGTCTCAATTCCCGGGGGATCGCACCAAAAATTCTAGTTCCTTTTGGATTTCCTTCTTGATCAATCACAACTGCAGCATTGTCATCATATCGTATTATCATACCGCTGTCACGTTTAAGTTCTTTACAGGTACGAACAATTACAGCTCTGACTACTTCTGATTTTTCTAGGGGCATATTTGGTACTGCTTCTTTGATCACAGCAACAATAACGTCACCAATATGAGCATATCGACGATTGCTAGCTCCTATGATTCGAATACACATCAATTCTCGAGCCCCGCTGTTATCTGCTACATTTAAATGGGTCTGAGGTTGAATCATATCAATTTTTTAGTCTATTCTTCCAATGCAAAGGATGAAGAAAAAAAAGGAATATTTTTTGTCCAAAAAAAGAAACTTTCATCCCCAAGATTCATTTCTGTTGGTTCTACATTTTTATCCTGAAATAATGAATTGAGTTCGTATAGGCATTTTGGATGCTGCTATTGAAATAGCCCTTCTAGCTATATTTTCGGTTACTCCACCCATTTCGTATAGTATTCGACCTGGTTTAACAACAGCTACCCAATATTCAGGGGATCCCTTTCCCGAACCCATACGTGTTTCAGCGGGTCTTACTGTAACCGGTTTGTCTGGAAATATACGGACCCATATTTTTCCACCACGACGTGCATTTCGTGTCATTGCTCGTCGACCTGCTTCGATTTGTCTAGATGTGATCCAAGCAGGTTCAAGTGCCTGAAGAGCATATTTACCGAAACAAATATGATTACCTCGATAAGATATTCCCTTCATTCTTCCTCTATGTTGTTTACGGAATCTAGTTCTTTTGGGGTTATAGTTGATGGTTGTTTCACAATTCCATCTCTACTACAGAACCGGACGTGAGAGTTTCTTCTCATCCAGCTCCTCACGAATAAAAGGATTAAAAACATTTAATTGAAATGATTAACATTTTTTGTAAAAAATCGTTTTTTTTTAGAACGTTCTAAAAAATCTTTATTTTGTTTTGTCCTTTATCCAAGTTTAGCAACTAAAAAAAAAAAAGTTTTCGCGGGCGAATATTTACTCTTTCAATCTCTATTTCATTTGTAGGGCTCGTTCGTGACTTCTCCCAATAGATGAATTAATCTCCGGTTCATTTCGCCATCCCGACTAGTGAATCATTAAGATTCATTTTTTCAATAAAATCTTTTGCATGCACAGGTTCCATCGTTCCCATCGCTTCGTACTTAATGATTAGGTCCGAATTCTACAATGGAGCTCATAATCCAATTTGTTCCTGAGTCAATCTTCTTAGTCTTTATTGGCTCCAAGCTCTTTATTTTTTTCTTGATTCATTTAATATTTAATTATGGATGAATCAATTAGTATTGATGCTTTATTACACTGTCTTTTATGAGATGACTCGTAGACCTTACATATTGGAATTCTATATCATTGATATTCTTTTTCTCTCTTTCTCTCATCCTTCCATTTATCCACACCTTTACTTCTTTCATTTTGTTTTACAACTTCTAATTAAAGTTTATGCAAAAAAAAAATTTCAGTTGCTACAAAGATATGACTGATTTATCATATCTTGACTGGTTCTTTATATCCAGATAATACGAAGTGATGAATTGGTTATTAGTTCATACTATGGGGCTGGTCCTTTTTTAATCCTAACCCTAAAAAACCAACGAGTCACACACTAAGCATAGCATTTATATCAAATGGTCAATTGAATTTTTATTCAACCCTATAGAATTAAGAATTCGAATTGCTCATTTTGATTCACCAGAAAAAGAATGAACGAGTTTCTATTTTTTTTTTCTATCAATGGATAGAAGGGAAAGACAAGTAAAGGTTTCTTATTCTTCGTCTATAAATATCCAAATTTTGATACCCAAGACCCCATAGATAGTTCGAACTGTATAGGAACAATAATCAATTTTAGCTCGAATGGTTTGTAGGGGAACCCTACCTTCTCTGATCCATTCGACACGTGCAATTTCTTTTCCGTCGATACGTCCTGCAATTTGTACTTGAATTCCTTTTGTATCTGCTTGTTCAGTTAATTCAATAGCTTTTTTCATTGCTTTTCGAAATGAAACTCTATTCTTTAATTGTCCGGCTATAAATTCTGCAAGAATATTAGGGTTTCCATAAGGTTTTGCAATTCTTGTGATAGCAACGTTAAGTTTTTGGTTCACATAATTAAATTCTTTTTCTAGATTAATCTGTAATTCTTGGATTCCTCGCGTTCTATTTTCTATTAATAACTTTGGGAATCCCATAAAGATTATGACCTGGATCAAATCAA